CCGAGTGAACATGCCCACTACCTTCTACCCCGTTGTCCCTTCTTTCATAGAAAGGGGTTCAAGACTACTAAGCAGATGGTCCGATCCGAAATGCTAAAATAGATCCTTGCTAAGCTTCTTTCCCAGGTAGTTGCCGGTCGGCGGCCTTGTCAACTGAATTCCCCACTCCATCCTGTGCTACATCGAATCAAAAGATTAATCCAGTTGGGAATTTCCACAACAGGATCTTTATCTCACTAACAAAATCTGAGGCTGATACCTGAGAAGTGGAGTTCCCCTATTTCATGCCTAGAAGGCCCTATCTATGCTACTAAAGCTGGTAAGGGAAATGAATGAAATAAGCTTCTTCAATTCGCATGTGGTAAGCCAAACCATTTTCTCTTCTTTTTTTTTGCATCTAGAATGCTTTAAGCGGTATTTCAACAACGAAAATCATGGTACCAAAGATGGTGCGCCTTCAGAGGTGGAGCCAATTAGCCGCTTTCCTTGTTGCCATGTACCTGGTATCCAGGGATGGGACCTTCCGCCCAATTCTTTTCTTGCCTCGGACGGGAGTCGTCATCATTGATGGTCTTTCTTGAGGAATGGTTCCCCCAGGTGGTTCATCAATCCTCCTTCAAGCTAGGGGATGGCTGGTTGGGAAGGTCTCTTTGGGACGAAATGGGCCAATCAGAATAACGTCCTTTGAGAGTTCGAGATGTAGGAGCGAGTCTTCGACTTTCGGTTCTGAGGATCTAATTTCCTGATGCCGTTGGGTACGGGTTTGGGTACCAGTGACTCAAGTCTTTCGCGAATAGATTATTGAAGAACTTTTCCTAACTGAGACCAATCTTTGTTCTCACCTATCTATGAACGAGGAGAATCTACGAGGATACGCGGGCAACCCACGTATGAGAGATCTGGTCCTTTCGGCTCTAATTCTTTCTCAAATCAAGCGGACTGGGATGGGAATGGATCAGTGGGTAGGAGCCCTTAATCTTAATAGAGTTACGATGAAATAGCCTGTTTTAGGGCATAAACCTTATTTATGGAAGGGAAGACCTTAGAAAAAATAAATAATACATTTGACTCAACCCCGTGTTTTTAGGTTAGGACGAGCCTTGAAAAAGCCTATTTTTGATTAGTTTCTCCGGTATAGGAGAATTAAAAACTTTCTAATTGTGGCTTGTCTATTAGTGGAAATGGGCCGATGAGCTTTAGCCCCTGGGCGGGATCAAACAATTCTCTTTTCGAAGCCGTCCATTAACTAAAAAAGGCTTGCGGGCTTTCACCGGTAGGGAAGGTTCAAATTCGAAGAGATATGCCAATATAGCTTCAGTGGATCTAGTGGGAATGAGATTCTATGCCCAAGTCAGTCTCTTAAGAGTCAAGCTTGCCTAACCGCAGAAGTAGGACCGAGGACCAAGAGCTCGGGAAATCAAGATCGGGCATCCAGCTTTGCCGTAAGAACACTGACTTCGAACAAAGAAAGACCGGGTGGTCTGGCTCCAGGTGTGCCCCTGAGATAGTATCCCCTTGGAAGGGCTTACACATATAGGGGATAGCTGCGCTTACTTTAATTCATCATGGAATAGGAGCAAAAGAATAAAGGTGAACTCGAGTTGAATAGAAAGAATACTTCTTGATGATTGAATCAGTTTATTTTCTTTTCTCATAAGGAAAAGAGATGTTCGGCAAGGAAACTGGCAGTGTTTCCAAGATAGATAGTTGTTGCCACGGATCATAGTGCATTGGCTCAGAGGTGGGGCCCCAGTGCAGCTCTCAAAGGTGAAGATCTTTTGTCAAGGGCTCAAGCGCAAAGAATTCTCCTCCTGCTTCTTCTTTTTGCTCTTCTTCAGGCGAGATAGAATGGATGAATCTTCCTTCGCCCGAATAGAGGGTTACTTCCCTTGTTAGGTTCAAGTACGTTATATGCTTTCCTAGGTGCTTAAGTCAATGAGTGGATCTGGGAGACTAAGGCGGGTCAGCTCAGTTAGATGCTGTGGACGAAAGGCTTTCACTGGCCTATCGGCGGCTCGGGGAAGAAGAGGTCTTGCAGCAGCAGTAACATATGTAGGAGGTTTGGAAGAAAGTATGAACGGGGCTTGCCCCCCTATTGGGGAACCTTCTAATCCCGATTCTGCCTTTGGAGCTATAGCTATATGAAAATGTCATTTTCTTTTTTCGTTTTCTTACTGATTTCGGCTCGCTACCTATAGAGCCTGCTTGATAGAGCAGCATCGTTACCAGATCGTTTTATATAAGGGGAATTGGCTTGAAGATAAAGAAAGGCTGCCGGCTCGTAAACTCGCTCCTAGGTATCTATAAAAGGGCAATGAAGAAGAGAAAGAATCTTAAGCCGGACATAGCGATTGGCGAACCACAACTCGTGCTTAAAGCTTCTCCCTTTTCCCCTTGCACTGGACGCGTGTGCTGGGTAGCGGAGACCTTCTTCCCTCCCTCTCCCTTCTTATTCTGCCTTACCTTTCTTTCTTCTTGTCTTCTTTTTTTTTCGATCCGGGGGAAGTTAATGTGGGTTACTCTATGAATGCAAAAGAATAAGTGGTCTTCTAATATAAGAATGCTTTTTGAATCTCTTTTTCTGTGCTTTTTAGTGAGGGAGCGAAGCCGTGGGTCTCACCTGTAATCCCGGAATGGAATAGCCGTACGAGGGAATGTGAGGTCTCAGAGTCGGTGTCTTCGTTCTCTACCTCTACATAAATTACATCTTTCCTATATGAAGACAGAGTACCAATCAAAGGAGTACTCATTCTCTCAAACTAGAAAGCTCTTTTTAGATATAAAAATTTATCATATTTCCAAGTAGTACTCATACGCCTGGTTAACAATAAAAATCTACGTCACATGCTAGATGCAGTACAGTTTCGTACAAGCCAAGCACAGACCTCACCCACTACTACCGGCTTTCGCTGGCCTGGGAGAGCGAGTCATTAAGCTAAGGCTAAGATGTCCCGGTACTCTGGAAATCTGACTTCTGCTCAAAGGAATGAGTGGGCGTAGGAGTCAAGGGAATGAACACAACACATACTGGGTCTCCAGGTGAATAAACCCAAGGTCTAAACCTGTGTTGTAGCGGAAAAGAAAAGGGAAGACAGATACAGATCCCAAAAGCTCATAAGAAGTCCCAAGGTTAGGTACGCCTACTGCTTAGCTTTGGAGTGAATGCGTAGCTCTGAGCTCATGGTCTTTCTTTGCTTTCGGAGGTAGGAAATAGAATAAAAGTCCAAAAGCTTGAGGCAGCTGTGTCTGTGTAGTGACTCCGTACCCAGTGTGGGTTGGTTGACTCCTGCTTCCCACGGGCTAACTAGATAACATGAAATGACTATACTATATAATAGAAATAGGCACCAGGTCTCGTCTATAAAGACAAGGTAATGCTCTACCGAGGACGAAGCTAGAGTGCTTTCGTGTAAGTATGTGAAACAGAGCCAGTAGAAGAGAACTCGGATTCCCGGCGTGAAAGCTCATACCTCATAAATTACATATATGAAGACAGAGCCAACTAGTACCATTCCGGCTTGCAAAGTATAGGCTACACAAGCAAAGGGTATCTGAGCAAGTGAGTCTCTGCTTGCTTTCTTGAAATCTCCTTCTTTTATAATATAAATAATATAATAGAGAAGAGAGAGCCTATTTTATTGCCTAGTCCAATCCCTAGAAAGTAGTATTACCACAGCTACACAGGAACAAAAAGAAATCTACGTATTATTTTATTTTGTCACATGCTATTTGCTTAACACGTACAAATCGAAGTCAAAGACTAAGACTTGACTTCGTCTCTTCTTGCACTACCAGTGTGTACAGACAGAGCCAAGACCATGGTTTTATCTGAGTCAGTATCCACCACAATCAGTCTTGCTTCTTGTCTTGGGATGAGTGAATTCACTTAATAGAAGGTAATGCGTTCGAATGCAGACATGGTGTCTTTTCTTTCGGTCAGCGGGACATAGACCCTGAGTCCTAAATAACAGTTCAAGTTCCCAGGAGTGGTTCTCCATAAGGAGGAATGACGCCAAAAGCGAATGCATTAATCCGTTTCAGGGGTTAGGTAGGATGAGTCCAAGTACTCTAGTGCGAACACCGAGCCAAGGCAGGGGTACTCACACGAGGTGTCTGTTAAGGGAATCAAAGAATCTAGAAGCTCTGTTCCCAGTGCGAATGCATTATGCCCGGTTGACTCAGTTAAACCAGCTAACAACACTCTGAACTCCGAGTGGCATAGGCGCGGGAAGACCAGTAAAAAGGTCTCGTAAAGGTTTTCCTTGGGCAGCTAAAAACCATTGATCCGCTGGGAGTCACACCAAGAATTTTGTTACCTTAGCTTTGCTTTAGTGTCTATGGGTGCGTATATGCCCTAGACCGTTTCGTTTATACCGGCTTCTTGGGTAAGATAGAAGAGAAAGATCTCATTATGTGCCATGGCACTACCAACTCAGAGCGTGTGCCCTTAGTTCTAGTTCTATCTCGTATGAGAAAGACCGGGTGCGAAATAAGTGGTATTGGAGTCGGAGTCCCATAACATCGTTAACCCGATTCACTTGATGTACAAGTACAACCGCCATGAGATCCACTCGGCTCATTGGCTCTGAGACCACGGAAAAAGCTAAGAAATAGCAAAGAGTGCGTTATGACCCGATCTGTCCTAAATCCTAAAGTAAAGAGAAAGAAATTCCCTTTCAACGTCCAGTTGTTCACCTCATTACAGGACTATGTGTTTCCCCTCCTAAGCCTAAGGTATGTGAAACTAACTAGCATGGTTTCGCTAGGAGATCTTTCCTTTATCTTTCTTGATACGAAAGAAAGACCCCGTTAGCCTTAACCCTTCTTTGGTTGTGATCGTCACCTCGTAACCAAAACCAAAGAAGCTAACTGCTTTCCCGGCGCACTTCCCTTCACTCGTATTTGACTTTCTTCGCTCCTCTCACATTCGTTCGAGCTGCTTCGCTCCTTCTTGTACGCTAGCACTTGAGGGAGGTGGTTCGGCTACCTTTTTCATCGTGTTTGCGGATAGAACATCAAATACACAATTTCTTTATCTCTTTGTACTATGCCATTTATGAGGATTCATAGCTTGGGAAAAAACCGGAAATCCTACCTTCCGGCATTACGATAAAGTGTTGACGGAGCAGAGTGAAAGGCACTACATCGAGAGAGAGGGCAGGGGAAAGACCCGGACATTGAGAAGCAAACAACGAGATTATATTGTTCTAAAACAGGTACTGATAACAAAGTACAAGCCCTAGCTTTTAAGCCGAAGAAAGAAGCAATCATACTCCTTAAACATAAAGATATTGCACTTCAAAATCGTTACTAGAAGCACTACAAGCGCACTTCCTATCTAAACAAACCAAAGCAGAAAAAGCACCTCCCTCCCGGCTAAAGAGCAAGTGTGCGAGAGAATAGAACTGAGCATCAAGGCTGCAAGACAGAAGGAAGGTTCCTGCGTGCAGGAAAGCTTTTTCACCGTCCATTGGGTATTTGTCTTTATCTCGCTCTCCCAACTAACTCAGACTTATGATAGGCGGGCTCAATTCCAGATATTGACCTCTGGGGATCCTTCTCTTTGAATTCCCGGTCTTCAGTTGTCTTCCTTGGTTCCACCCTTCCATTCATGAAGCAGATCGCCGGGAAGGCTTTTTCTCAAGCATAAAACGAGAGACCCGATCACATTGATCGACAAACAAAACTCCCGATAGAAGCCTATGTCTTTCGGAAAAACAAATGCCATGAAGGACTTAGGAAAGATTTTCTTGGTATTCACGCTCATCGGACTGAAGTTGGTCCTCATTTATCTCAGCAGAAGTCTTTCATGATCTTTTCATAAAGTTGAATCTAGCCAATGCAAACTCAACTCAGTTAGTACTCCTATATCAATCGTTGTCGCTGCCTTCTCAAGATGACGGGTAACCCCTTTAGGAGGATCCATCTCTTTATCGCAGCATGGTAGGAGCCTTGCATTATTTAAGCATGACAGGGCCGGACATTGCCTTTGCCGTAACCATTTGAAGCCAATTCCTCAATTGCCGCCCAGTACATCGTAAAGTGGATCGATCGATATCTTAAGGGAACTTCTCATTATGTCTTTTACCTCTTCTTCTGAGCTAGAGTTACATGCTTATGCTGATTGGGGTCCTTGTCTTGATAGTCGACGTTCTCTTTCTGGGTATGCTCTCCTTTTTCTTGCCTAATCTCCTTTCCTAAAACTCTGCGCTTCTCTTTTGAATCTTCTCACCCCGCCTAGCTACTTTTTTATAACTACCGCAGCTGCAACGGACAGGATGGGAATGGGTTGGAAAGAAGAAAAGAGCGCTGTTTCCGCTCACTGACTTCAGGACAGCAGCTCCGTAACTTCCATTGCTTTCCCCGGGTGTAATGGGGCGTTGAGGGGCCCGCACCCCCGAGCAGGAAAGATATCCGGTAAAGCCAGCTACACTACAGAGCAGATATCCTACTCGTTCTTGCTTTACGTGCCTGAACGAACAGAACGCACAATGCCTCTTATTTATACGAAACCACTGAGAGAACCAAATCAACGAGACCTGAATGACGCAAGGCTTAGCTAAGCCCTACCTCGGGAGACCCGGAGACTAGCCGCTACACTAATCCCACAGTCCGATATCCATCTTCAGCTTCGGAGGTGAATGTTCATATAAATAAGAGATGCCTAAAAGTAGCATGACTCAAGGAGCCTATTTAAAGCTAAGTAAACCTTTAGTTGCTTTCATAGAAGAAGCTTTCTATGGGAAGAACGAGAGGGCTACTGATCACTATCCGAATCTGCTACTGAAGAATAAAACCTCTTCACGATTGATCCTGGGTTAGAGTTAGTTAGACTCTAGGATAAATCGAGTTTCCTTCTCTATCCGTACACGGAGTCTGGTTAGGACTCAATGTCAAGAATGACATAAATTCCACCAAGCGCAAACCGGTCTTACACAGATCTAGTAATTCATACATGATGATGGAATGAATAGCAAGGTTAATACGAAGTATTACAGAAAAAATATCTGTATTATATAATAAAAGGGGTAACAACAAAAGATTAGGTAACAAGAGTAGAGGCAATGTCAATTAATTGATATTAATATTAATACGGGGTATTTTTCTTTATTTAGGAGTTGGTATTAGTCGGATAATCTGGGGTTATTTCACTCCGCAAAGAAAGAAGGGTGCTATTTGAAAGCCTTATTCAAAAGTAGAAATATTAATGAGACCCCTATAGTAAAGACTAGTTTCCGCCCCGTGGGTCCTGAAAACAGACTTTTTGAGATTCAATGTCTTTCTTCACACCCGGCTATCTCCGAGAAAAGCATACGTTTTTCTACCTCATTCACTTCCAGGAAAGAAGAGCTAACCGTCCTTTCCTTCTTCTTGCTTAGAGCTGAAAACCGTCAATATGAATTGGGAGAAAGGCGAGAGAACTCTTCTTTTTTGTTACTAGCACCCGTAAAAGGCCTACTTAGCTTAGAGGAATGGGTAGCGTCTTTACCTTCTTTCATGATGTAGTTGCTTATCCTTTAGGGAAGCATTTCACTCCTAGATTAAAGAGATGTGGAACTCTTTGACAGCAGGAACTTGAGACTCGGCTTAGTGTGTTACGTGATAAGGCCTCTCTTTAAGCATCAAAACAAGAGTTACAGGAGGCGAAGTAGGAGAGAGTGGCTCGTCCATCTTTTCGTCTTTTAGACAAGTCTAGTAGGGAGGGAATCTTTCCTTACTTCTTCCCCTAGTGAGTTAAGTGCGTAAACAGCAACTTAAACAGCTTTTCCGTGCCGGTCAGCTAGGAATGAAAGCGACGTACTCTTATATGTTTAAAATCCTTCTTAGGGATGGCATGTGTAACCCGTTATAAGAGTAAGGGTCGTAGCGAGAGAGAGAGATAGATAAACTAGCCATTGGGATTAGTGTACAGACAATACTTATTGAGATTCGTAATTAGCTGCAATAAAAGATTTCGACAGAGAAGTGAACGACTCCGATCTGCAGATGTTTGAGGGAAGAAGACGGTGCTAGCGAAGTTAATTAACTAAAAGGCATCGGTTGACTCTATTTCTAAGAGCGGAGCAGGGTAAGTCTGCTTTGCTCCATCTTCTATTGCTCTAAGACCCGGGAGCCAATTGAATGATTCTTCTTTTTCTTTTGTTCACAGCTAAGAGTGCGGATTCGTTCAAGGCGCTAGGCCCCTCTTAACAGTTAAAAGTCCCAGTCCCTTTACGCTATTTGCTTTGTCCCATTCTATGCATCTGATCTTTCCTCTAAAATGTATGTCCGTGGTTCTGGTCTATATTCACTTTTGGCATGCCTGCTCTTCCTATCTCAAGGTCCAAGACTGTTTTAAATAGCATCTCCTCGAACTATAACTAGGAAATGGGGATATGCCCGCTATTACTAATTCCTAGGGCATTTAATAAGCTAATACCATTTTAGGCTATTAAGGATTTCGTGCCCCACGGTATAATAGCTGTGTCAAATCTAGAAAGGAGCCCCAAGCAGCTTGCCTTGCCTATTCTTCTATCTCAAATAGGGATCAGAAGTCCCATGCTAGCATTGCCCTTAATCCCTCAAAGCTTGTAACGGCTTATCCGGCTATTGATTCATAGCCATATGTGGAATCAGTCCCTTTCTATTCCAAAAGAGGAGATTCGTTCACAGCCAGAACAGCCAAAGATGGCATTGAAGATTCTAAACCTTGGCTTACTTTACTGAAAGCTGGGGATTGCATACTCGCTTTGCCTCACTGTGCTTTGAATAGCCCTACTTTCGTACGGGAATTGGAGCATCACTTAGAATCCCTCAATCCAGACTTCCTTCAAACAAGCGTCCTTCTCGAAGAGCAGATGTGGCATTTCTTCTATTATACGATACCGTGGAAATGGAAATGGGAAAGAAGTGCCTTCCTCCCCTTACTCGTCCATTAAGCCTTAGGTCAATAAGTCCCGTCCCTTTCCTTCCCAACGGTCTCAGGCCAAAGGCACATTCAAGGAAGCAAGCCAGTTCGGAAAGACCATTCCTTGAGTTTTATCTAGCTTTGATAGCTGACTGTAACAGCAACAGACAAATACGTAAATAAAGAGAAGTTCTCACTCGTAGTTATTAGTAATGGTGGATCGCTCCGCTCCAGTACTTGTCGACCGAATCGGTACGTTAACCCCCAAGCGCCTATGGGAATGACGAAGTAAAGACTGGCACTTGAAATAAAAAATTTTCAAGACTGTGGCTTTTCGCAATAGCGGTTTCTTTCTAAAAGTTCCTCTTGTTGTGGTCTTTTCCTTTATTCCGCCATTTGTTTATTGGAGTTGGGGTTTCACCCCCCCCGCAATTCCGCACCTCTCTTGTGCCCTATCTCCTTCCCCTTTCGGTATGTAGCCCCACAAAGGGGTCGATAACTCAAGAGCGAGTATAGTGAGTATGTCTTATCCTTTTAATGAGGATTTCTGTTGGTTTCAACTTCAATTTCAAAAGTCTGGTATTGTGCTTCCGGGATCGTAAACCCGAGCCTCCCCTTCTTCTAAAGCTTGTTTTCCTGCGTCTCTTACGATGGCTTGCTTGCTAACGAAACGAGCAGAGGCATTGGGAGTGCTAGGCCCGCCCCTACGATAACTATTAAGGGGTTCCCCTTTCTTTCAAGCCAAACCTGCTAAGCGGATAGATATTCTAAAAAGAATGATTGAAGCAACTGTTGGAGTTCTGTTCTTAATGCTATAGTTCTGTAGTTGCGGGGGCAGGATTTGAACCTGCATTCTTCAGATCATGAGCCTGACGAGTTAACCATTACTCTACCCCGCTTCTTCCCCTTATCCTTCATCGTCGTTAGTCCTTGTAAATCGATGACTTTCTTCTCTTATGATAATACCTTACCACTTTAGGGTCTACCGGAATTGAATAAGACTGGTAGGAAGACTTCCAGTGGGCTTGGAATGATTACTTGAGCCGGTAAGCAGTTCCAACCACACTTCCATTCACTCACGGAACAATAAAAGACTTGAGTGAGGAGCGATGTCAAGTCTTTTACCCGGATGAATACTAAGTGAAGGGGATCGAGGGCGTGGGGTCTACTATTCCCCCAACGGAGTTGGTTGCCACTCTGTCAATACCATATCAGATCCAATTCCAGAATCTTCATCACCTCCACGGGGAGGAACTGCTTTCTGTGGAATGCAGACTCAGTGGAGGTTGAGGTCTTATCCCTGAACTCCCAAATAGTAAATGCGGTCATCAAGACCGGCTTGAAAGCGGCTTTCTTCTATAAAGCACTACTTCCTAGCCAGTGTAGGCTTGCTCCGCACAGGCTACACAAGCCAGGGTTGGAGAACTGAATTGGCTTTCAATCTATTCAGGTATAGGTGGGATGGAGACAAGTACTAGCTCCATTAGATGGCAGGCTTTCGGGCAGCTAGTTGGCCTTTTAGATCGGCTTACGCTTTCTTCAGAGGAAGTGGCTAGAGATGCACGAGGGAGTTAAAGCCTCTCTGATTGAATGCGGGTCTTGTGTTATAGGAGCCGAAGCTGCCTAGTCCTTTAGGTCAGTCAGTTAGCCCACTACGCCATCAGAGACTGGATTAGAGCCTGGACCTCCACTTGCGGAAAGATCACCGCGTAATGGAGACTCGCTTTTGATTAACTAGCTTGGCTCGCATCCGACCATGGGACGCCCTTCACTTCAATCCTCACAAAAGAGAAGAATTATGGCCAAAAATTTGCCTTTCTAGGCCTTACTAGTTGTTGCTGCTGGAACTGGTACTTAAGTCCTGGAAAGATATATGTTAAATGTCCTAACAAAGCCTAGTAGTTCCCCTTCGGGCACGTGTCTATCATATGAACAAGGAGGAAGAAGTTGATGCTTTAACAGCTTTTCTTGGAGGAATCAGTCTTGGCTTAAGTCTTTCCCTGGGCTCTGGTCGTACTTCCCTCCTGTGCGAAAAAGGCTTTGATCTTGATAGCTGCTTTATTCCTATCCTTGAAGTCTCGGATGAAAGTTGGGATTTCACGAGAGCATGCTTGACCGTCCTTCGTGTTCTGAGCGACTAAAGGATGTGAGACCGGGTCAGGTGAGATACGAAGTCACTTGGGCAAAGGCATGGTAATGAAAGTGAGGCCGGGTCTCTTGAAATTGGATCGGCAGTCCCTCCAACATATGTTAAGGGAGGAGAATCCTTTTATATCGGTCCGGCTAAGTCTGCTCTTGACTTTCTTACTGTCCTCTTTCTTGCTGAGGGGCTTCCAATTGTCTAATACGAACACAAAGCTCTTCGACCTCCCCGTAAACCTGCTCTGAGGCCAACACATAGTAAGTAGTACCTTGGGTCCCAGTCAAAGGAGTTCCAGTTTCTTGCCTTCTTCCCCCTTGGAGACCAAGGCATAGTTCTTCCTGTGCAACCATAGTAGAGTATACCCTTTTTATGGGATCTGTCCCGGGAAGAAAAGTCTACAGTGCCCTACTGTCTGCCCTTGTTCTAGCAGCTTGAAATGCCTTTCTTCCTGACCCTGGCACTGGCTCCAACTCTGCTTAGTACCTCTGAGGCCAAGTCACTAAATGTTTACTCGGAGGAAAAGCTTGAGAAGGAGGGTCAGGTCAAGAATATCAGGTTCAACTCTCTGCGGTGACATATTAACAACAGTTTATCCCACATAAGCATCTAAGCTGGGGTTGGGTGCCTGCTTTCAGAGCTTTCTATGAGTCCCCTGGAAAAAGAGTCTAAAGTCCTTCTTCACTCTAAGCCGACCCTGGAACAGACATCATAGTTCTTCCTCTTGCTGGGCCAGAACCCTAAACATCGGCTGGTGCAGGCCTATTAGTCCCAGTGAGCCCAAGGGTTAGAACGTCTTCGGTAAAGGGATATGACTTCTATTCGGGAAAGTCCCTAAGTGCTTTTCTGCCCGGTGAGGCATATGTGTTATATCCGGCTAAGTCCCTAATAGGAAAGTCGGGCGCAAAAAAAGTTGAGAAGAAAGAGCAGGTACGGTACCGAGAAGAAAAGCCTAAACTGGGTCTAAACTTTGAGGAAGAAGTCCGACACCAGCTGCTTATGAGTTTGCTGAGGTACAGGCATCGGCTGTGAGAAGCGGTGCGGGAATAGAAAAGGTACCTGAGGGAGCGGGCTTTGATGCCCTTTCTTCTTCTAGGTTTGAACTATGATAAAAGAACTTGAGGATACCATTACTTGGGTACTTCACTTCCTTATTTACCAAGCTGTGACTGAACTGCCTTACTTCATACTTAATCTACGAAGGGAATAATAGTATGACGAAGGTGTACATAAGGAATTCTTTGAAGGGGCTCCTTGGCTGTTGTGCTAGAATCAGATGTGGTTGAGCTAGTGGGAGAGATTAACAATTCATATTCATCTTCCTCTAAGGGATGGAAGGAAAGACTCTCTTTAAGCTTGAAGAGAGTGCCAAAAGGAAAACTGCTTATTGGTGCTAACTCACTTCACTCATCAAACTGGCTTTCGGACCTACTCCTTACTTGACTACAGCACAGCTTCAAGGTAAAGAACTTCCTTGCTTGGCTGACCTGCGCGACTGGCTTTACTTCCTCGCCTTAGATTCTCTTGTCCGATAACTGTCCTACTTACTTTCCAAACTGAAAGGACTCAAGCTCACTTTACTACTCCTCGATTTTATTCAATTATAAAAAAAAAAATAAGTAAGCACTTTGATGAAGATTTATAGCATCATTTAAGTAAATACAGATTAAGATTGTAGAAACATGAGCTTGTAATATAGCTACACCTAATTCCAGACCTGTTAATGCAAGAACTATAAATAAAGGCCCAAGATCTCCTATGAAATAGAAAAGATTATTCATACATAGCATAGTCCAAGCGAAGCCACTTAAAATCTTTACTAAACTATGCCCAGCCATCATATTAGCAAATAAACGTATTCCTAAGCTTAATGCGCGAAAACAATAAGAGATTAGCTCAAGGAGTACTAAAAAAGGTGCTAAGGGTAGTGGGACTCCTGCGGGTAATAAAAAGCTTAAAAAATGTATCCCATTTCTTTGAAATCCCACTATAGTAATGCCAATAAAAAGAGAAAATGAGAGACCCAAAGTAATGAGAAAATGACTTGTAACTGTGAAGCTATAAGGTATCATACCCTGGGGATTACGAAATAACGAAAAAGTAAAAGTGACCGAGATGCAAGGGAAATACTTTTGTTTCACATTACTGGAAAGACCGCCTATTTGTTCGTTTACCGGGTTCAGCACGAAATCATAAATAAGCTCTACCAAGGATTGCCAAGCATTTGGTACTAACTTTCCTCCTCCCTTTTTAGTAACAAAATGAACCAGAAGTAGGAACAAACTGAGAGTTAGCAGCATAAACAAAGATGGATTTGTGAATGAGAAATACAAGTTTCCAATCTTCAAATCAATCAATGGCACAATCTCAAATTGCTCAAGGGGGCTGGGGACTATCCCCGCTAGATCCAGGGCATCCCTATAGGCTTCACCTTCTTTTCCGTTTTGGTTCAAATCATTTAACAGGTGCTCAAGAAAAGGTATATTGTTGCTTTCACCATGTAAAGCTTCGCTCGCAACCATAACGTCTTGGGCACTCTTGTTAGGCATCAATTCCGTCAATTTCTCGTGAATATCTGATTGAAGCTCCACTATACGTTCACTGGATGGGTTAAGACCAGGATGGTCCTCATAAATACCATTAGAAGAACCCTGAGTACCGGACGATTGAAGACTATAATCGTCAATAGTCGTCGTGGATTGACTCGGAGTTATTAAAGATGTATCACTTGAATTTGAGTGAAGACTGTTTTCATCAAATAAAAAGATCCGTCGAAAGTTGTTCAACATGTTGAGATTGAGAAAAAAGGATTCCCTCCAGACAGAAAGAGAAAGAGAGTCCTTCCTGTAGGAGTAGTGAAGAACTATAGAGAACTTTTTTTGGTTGTTGACCAACGAAAAGCATGGGATAAAGATGCACAAAGAAATTCGATTCGGAATGAGCGCACCGACGGACCATGAAAATTTTATAATCCACCTGACTATCTTTACCTTCGCTGCACACTTTCTATATCTCTCTCTCTTTTATCGGCTGCGTGCTATCGGAGAGAGGGAACAAGGGGGGGTTCAGTCAAAAACATTTATTTACCGCGCACTCAATTCAATGATCAAGCAATACTTTTCTCTTTCTATACGAAATTTCGATAAGAGTCTAGCCAGCTCGTCTCTGCAATACTGTCTATGTGTACCATACCGAAGAAGCAATATGAAATTTCTAGTCAAGAAAGATCACTCCTAAAAGCAGCCGTGATCTTATATACGATACAACCCCTTGCTTCCGCCAATCCACTTCTACCGAGCATTGACCCGCGAATGATTGATTTCAACTCTACTCTACTATAGGACACCGTAACGATGACTATATGAAATAGAGAAAGGGTCCTTTCTTTCCTTGAGTTATTGGAGTAGTTAGTAAGGGATCGCCTTAATCAAATAATGTATTGCGCTATCTTCCATTTTATGTATTCCCTTATTGGAAAAAGAGTAAATAAAGTGGTAGATGTCCTTCTGCTGCTGCCTAAGTTTCTGTGGTGCCAGTCGACGGAATCGTGCTTTCGGGGTTCCATCCTTTTATATATAGAATACCGTCCGCTAATGGGCATCGGTTGGTGAAGGCCTCTCCGTTCCTTCCTCTTCTGTCTGGTAATAGGGTTTCACCCCGAAACTGAGAATAGAAGGATTTCTCGTGAGCAAATCAACTCATTGGAGAACTTGTTATAGGCGCAATCTGTGGGCCAGAACCCTGAAGTCGACCAATACCTTAACTAAAAATGCATTTTTTAACCTTTCTTCTCAGCCCTTGAATTCAATCCCTCAAATAGAGTGATCGGGAGTAAGAAGGAATTGAATCGATTGACTGAGGAAGAAAAGGTCGTTCTACCGTCCCGCAAGAAATAGAATAAGAGAAGTTCAGTCTCAAAGAAAGTATTAGTTGTTTGCTCACCCGTAAAGTAGGAATATCAAGAATAGGAGTCAGTTTTCAAGGAAAGGAGAAGTTCAGTAGTCCATCCAGTCCGTCCGGATCAATAGAGTGGGGAAGAGAAAGAGATATGGTAGGCATTGAATGGATTAGAAAAGCTTGCACGGGCTATCTCATTAGTCAGGGAATAGGCGCACTGCACACTAGATATATCTCATCTCTGTCTCCGGCCTCTCTCCGGCCAGTGAGAGTAAATACATTCCCTCTGCTTCAGATCTCATATCTATAATATATAGTGGGCAAAGAGGAAGCTCAGCTCAGTCTCTGTCCAAGGATCTCACTATTGTGTCTTTGGATACCCTTTTCTTCCTACTACGAGTGGAGAACGTGCTGAGCAGGCCTATGCCACGCTTGACCGATCGACGGGGAGGGGAAGGCAGAAGAATAAGTGGGCTATCCGATTCAATCCAATCCGGCTTTCGTCTCAGGTAAGGGTAATCCTAAACGGGAAGTCCGGCTCTACTATCTAGTATAGTAGGCTTCTATCCGACAGTAGACGCCTGTGGTCTACACCTGCAACAATGAACCATATCGATCACTCTATTAGAACGGAGACGGCACTGAGGAACTCCACTGCGCAATCTAAGAACCTTGCTCCCTCTGCCTTCGGCTCTTCTTCATTGAAATCCGAGACAACCATCATCAATGGGGCTTCCTCCGTCGAAGGCTTTCCTTTCACATTTTATTTCCCGAGAGTACAATCTATCCTTTCTACCGCTTTCCTAAACTGAGCCCACTAATTACAGGTTCCCTCTTGACTGCCCTGGGAGAACAAAGCGCACCTTTCATTCACTACTTGAGCCCGTCTCCTTACTAGAAAGATTGCCCATTACCTTGACTTATTTGATTCGGGTGATGCCGTAAACTAATCAATAGGAAAGAGTCCCGCTTGGGGTAGAGGATGTGGACTATCCCATTCCCATCTTTAGAAGCGTTCCCCATCTATAACAGCATTCATTCCCGGGAAAGTGAGATCACCACCGCCTAAATGCAGCCGTTCTCATTACCTGAAATGGCTTCCTAAAGGATTGAACTCCCCGGAGCTTTCTTACCATGCCCACCTGAAGATCGAATTACTCCCACTACTGAACCTGCCTTGTAGTAAGATACAGGTGAGCAACCTAGTTTTGAAGCCCCTATAACTCTATCCATTCTCCTTTCGTTCAAGAGCGTATTTGACTCTTTCTTAGACCTCCCCTTGAACACTGAATCCTATACTATAGAAATGGCATTTGACCCACTTCCTTCAGCTTGCCTAAACCGTCCGATGGTAGCGAAGGGGAAGGGTCGGTCTGTCATTCTGTCCTGAGAGTTTAGTAAGGACTTTCAGCTTATCGTTAGAACGCTTTCTCGCGGGCAAGGATAGCTGTCCAAGGCTTTCGTCTCGGGGTAGCAACCGAATCTTAGAAAAGCGCAGACGGGATTAGTGGGAAGGGCTTGGTCGATAGAGATTGCTTTTTCTTTAGAATCCCTATTGAATTGGGCGAGGAACCCTCTTCTACTCATTCATGGGCTAGGCTACTCAAAGGTTGCTGACTCTGATATTGATTCTCAAAGTGGGCATCCTCCAGCTGGGTCTCTAGTCTTTCTCATGTATTCACTTTCACTTTCAGCAAAGAGGTTTCAAGCAATCGAAGGAGCAATCCGTGGCAGCTCAGCTCGCTTCTCACCCTAGTTACACGGTCCTCTTTTTTAGGAAGAATAAGATAAATCTTACCTCCGTTTTCAAGTTTCAGTCTTTCCAGTGGGCAAGCCAGATGCGGATTTAATAGCTGCGCTTACTCCTTCAACCCCGAAAAGATCGGATTTGCGCTAATGCGGATTCGCGAAGAACGGATTCGATAGCGCCGTCTTCTTCCTTCACACAAGGCCATGCCTTTAATACGACAGGACCAATGGCAACTGATGAAAGAAGAGACAAGGAGAGCAGTCCAATACCAGTTGATTCATTAGCAATGGTAGCAGGAAAAAATACACTATGCTTTGAGCCAGTTATTCATTCTTTAAGGCTTTTTCCGGGTAAGATGCTAAGAAGAGAGGAATCACTGCTTATCCATCGGGCGTGACTGAACTACCTTCCCTTCGCCCAGAGCATAGCCTTAGACTGATTCTTCCACCCTTCGTGCCTTCCCTTCGCCCCTTGGCTACGAAACTAGGCTGTGATCCGCATCGAGAAAGAAATGTATGAATGCATCTCGAAAGTTCGAATGCTTTTCTGCTTGATTACTTTACTTTTTTAATTCTTTCTATAAAATCCATTATATTATCTCAATCTCACCAACCATCTATGCTATGCCCAAGCGCCAAAAAGGGCTGATTCTCGCCATCTAGGAATAAAGGATTTCCGGTCTGGGATCGAGCCAGTCTAGTAGACCTTCTGAAACAAGATTCAATAGCTGCTCCTTCTGTTGACTTCACTCCCTTTGAGCTAACAGCAGCGGATCACATAGTAATAGCAGCTCCCATTTCTATTCTATATACGAAAATATCTCTGTGTGATGAAATCGACTCTCACTTCTCACGTCTTCAAACCTTCGCTCCCAAAAGAGTTCTGGCTTATAGGCGAGGAGGAGCGCAATAGGCTCGACCGAAGGGAGGGCACCTGAGTTCCTTTCTTCATTCTATTAGCTACTCCTTTTGATAAGACTTTCAGGTCTATAAAAATGCAACTATAAGACAAGTAAGAGAGCTAGCTACATTTACCCTGCGGGGCTATTTACCACGTCAACTACAAATATGAGCTACACTCTATCTTATTTACTTAGTCTATATGTACTTACTTGATTGTGATATCATATGTGTATAGTAGATTAGATAGATGTATTTGATAGATGTAAATAGTATCTGTTATTGGTAGTTGTCTTCCTCACCCTTTCTTGATTGATTAATAGACTTAACAGAGGGGCAATCAGAATAGAAAGCAGAGCGCAGAGAGTTGAGTTTGAGGTGGCACATCTCGACCGATAGGGAGAGGAAAGGCAAGAGAGCAGAAGAATCCACCTTATAGGACCTACGGCATCCTAAGGGACTAGTTCTTCCGACCTTTCTTTCAAGTAGCTCTTCCGCTTCTTCCTTTATGGGTGAGTAACTTCACTGAAAGGGGGGCTACTCAACTAAAAGGATTGTCAGGCAATGCACCTCACTCTTTCAAGGAGTTTATCAGCTCGACAGAAAGATAATAAGGATCTGGTGCGGGAGAGGGGAGATGCTTGACTAATAGGGTTTGTAGCGAACCCATTCTCTTAAGGGGAGGAAAGCTAGCAGCTATCGGAAAGGTAGGGTTGGCTCTCACAGAGTTGAGTTAATGCTAAATCTTTCAAGGGCGAGGGGGATAAGACTAACAAGGGTTGGAGTTAACCCCAATAAATCAGTAGCTGGCTGACTGACGTTTAGTTGTTGAGTCAAGAGTCACAGTGACTACTTACCATTTCCATTTAACCAATCCATAGTGGAAAGAAGCTCGGCTAAAAGCAGAAGAGTTGGAGGAGCTAGACTAGGAAAGTAGCTAAGGTTTTGAAGACATGGCACGGAGTTTAGGAGAGAATCGAACTTTGTTAGGCCCCATAGAAAAAGGAAAAAGTCTCAAAGCTTCTTCATCTTTCACAGGATAGGGACGCGGCATTAGGAGGGGGGCGCAAAGAAGACGGCATCGAAGAGAGGTTCGCGAAGAAGGTCTTTCAACGGAGAGAGATTTCACCGAAACTGAATCGGTAGCAGAAGCAGACAAGAGAAGAGCTGCAAGATCGGCTACGTTATCAGTTGCCAGTTCGTAAGCCAAAGCAAAGCGAGAAGGACGAGACCGAAGCGAGAGGGAAGAATCTTCAACCAAACCGAGCATCCCCTTAGCTAGAGTTCCTCTCTATCATAATGCCATCTTTAATTTAAAAGAGCTCTTAGTTAGCAGAGGAAGAAGGTGGCATAATATCGACTGAAAGAGAATCGGGATCCTCAACCCCAGAAGGATCTAGATCAGTTGGCAGGAGTGGAATTCTTAGTTAGGTTAGGAGGGGGAGCTACAGTATTTATTTCGGAGTTCTGTGGCAATCTCCCGAAGCGCAGCTTTGGTAAAGGCTAAATCTCTAACTTCGAGTAGCTGGAATGTGGGGGACTCCTCTGCTAGACTAATTGGAAGACAGGGAAAAAAGCTATAGGGATAGGAGTTTTGGGTAATCGACTGCAAGGTTCCTCGGCAAAGACTAAGAAGCGAGAGAGATAGACAGAGAGAAGGGGCAAAGGTACTCGACAAAAAGGTTTGCAGTTGAGTCTGATTCTTCGGAGTTCACAACCGATTCTGCTGCGCCAAGAAAATGGATAAAAGAAGCTCGACCAAGGCCAAGGGACGAAGATGCTTGACGATAGGGATCGGAATGAAGCCTTGCGGCAGCGAGTGTACGAGGCTAACACCTAGATCGAAGGTAGGAAAGGTTTGGCACTTAGCTCATAGGACTATCGGTATGCGGAGTTCATCTCTTGGTTAGCAAGGAAAGATTCTTCAACCAGGCATCTCCCATAAGACCCGGCTTAGCCCCTACGGGCACCAATACCAGGGCCTATCTTCTGAAAATCATTCCTATTGCATTGAATTGAAAGTAACATCTTCCTAAGCCTAAACCTTACTCCGGTAAATCCAATGTCAGCTGAAAGATGAAAGAGAGGATTTCCTTATCGCATTGGAATGCCTTAAGAAGATTGTTCTTTCGGTAGCTGGGGTTCGTGGTCGTGGAAGAATTGGGTTCGATTCCAATACACCCAATGTGGCGAAAAAGAGTTTTTCAAGGAGATATGAAATGGTCGCGTGGTTAAGATCTCCAACTTCGCGTCTACTTTTAGGAAATGTGTGGTGTCGAAAATCTCATAACGAGTCTGTCAAGGGTGAAAGATAGCCCTAAAGTTAGGCCCCGGAGATAGTCTTTCTCAACTGTCGATCGACGTGACAATCATGCCTGTAAGACAGACGACTTCTTGAAAATAATTAAGAAGGATCCAACAATCAGT